TCTTATGTACCCATAGGTGCTATATTGGATTTGAATCAGATTTCGGATCAATCCATATTGATTGACTGCCTCCATTATGTTGTTGCTAGCAAATACCGCCGTTTTTCGTTTTGGATCTTCCAAATCATTCCCGCAGTAGGTCCGGACCGATTTTTTTCTGATCCTTCGATAAAAAGATTCATTCTCTTCATAAAAAAGAGGAGGTAGAATCAATAAAGATTTCTTTTTCGATTCATCTCTGGATTTAAATACCTTATTCAAGAATTTTTTTGGATCTAACCCGTAGGAATCGATAGAAAAGGCAAATCCCCTATGATACACCAGATCCGGCCCGGTTATTGATAGAGTGAATAGATCTGCCATTTCTTGAAATCTCTCTTCAAAATCGTGGTGTAACGTGTATCCCCCCTTGTTCCGGTCATGGAATAGATGAAATAAATCAAAAAATGGATTTTTGTTCCAGAATGAAATCTTATTGGAACTGTCCATATCCGGTTCATCCTTCGGAACCATATCAGATCCCGGATCTGATGAAATAGGATGAATTGAGACGGTATTTTGTAAATACGTAATTATCTTGAATATATCAACCATTTCTTTATTTTCCGATCGCCTGGAAGGAACAAAAGAAACATCTTGTTTTTTCTTCAAAAATTTCTGATCTCTAGTGGACCTCTCAGTAGGATTCGAACCCAGATGAAGTTCTGACCATCTGTCAGAGAAAAAAGAACGAATTGATCTTGTAGGATTCACAAGAAATTCTTCGATTTCTTCCGGAAGCAGATGATTATTCATCTGCTTCTCACGTTCCGTGAATAGCCGGGACATTGAGGAAGATCCAAAAAGGCATTTCGGGAATCGATCTGATTCTATCTCTGTTCCTTCCGTTTGAAGAAAAGAAGGATCCCAAAGAATCGATCTTTCTTTGACTTTTAGTTGCTTAATCTCTCTTTGATCGATCAATGTGTGATATTCGGAATCCTCATTTCTAATGGAATCAAAATGATCTCTGGATTGATCAGAAGATCCTTTCAATTGGCTAGAATCCGTTACTTGAACGAAAATGGATCTTGATCTTGTGGAATCATATTGAATATTTGACAATACATTCCGTACCTTGCTAAAAAACCGATCCTTGTTTACCAACCGCACATTGTCTAACCAAATCAAATTATCTCTCGATACGTTCCTAAAAAAATCCGATTCGTGCTGATTCTTCCCCCAACTAACGAAGAGATCTTGGTGGAATTGCCACATATGAAATTGAGCACAATTTTGCAAAGAAATACTCCACTTGCACTTGTTTCTCGAGAAGAGATGGGAAACATGCTCAATATCATTTGATTGAATAGTTGCCTCAGCTCCTTGTTGTTTGAAGAAACCCCCCCCTTCAATTGGTCTTTTTTCACGAAAAGCAGACATGAGATAACAAATCAAGTCTTTCCCTAAGACTTCAAATAGCTGTCCCAAATTCAAGTTGATTATGTTTCGCTTCTTCCTCGGAGAAAGACGATCAAATAATTCCCAATCATGGTCCTTGCGGATCGGATCATCCGTATAGGATAAAAAAAGAAACTCCAGATATTTGCTATCTTTCTCTTTGAATGAGATCTCAATTCCAGCTACGGTTTCATTAGATACCTTACAACTAGAATCCCTCTTTTTTCCGATCCGGTTCCTCCACCACCGCGAACCCCGGTTAGATTCAGGCATGATACACTTTTTATTTATTGGGAGAACCCAAGTACTCTCTTGCGGATCCATGAAACAACTCTCAGAAATCTTTTTCCCTTTTGGAAGATACAGGAGCGAAACAATCAACCTATTGATATTGGAAGACCAAAAAGATTCTTCCAATGTCTCATTTCTGGGTCCAATGGAATTCATAGGTATAGGAAGAAGCCCCATCAAATAGATATTTTTTCTTTCGACCATCTTTCGATTGTTAATACGAGATATAAGGACCGCTACTACAAGCAGTACTACACCCTTGATCGTGAAATATCGATTGCTTCTTGAACCCTGTGAATCACGTGAAAGTAGGATACTCCAAATTCGGGGGTCAAAGAGTTTCATAAAACGTTCTTGGTGAAAAAAAATGTGAGTGAAAGATCCCACTGAATTGAATTTGATCCATGAATCTAAGAAATAGTGAGAATTCTTGATCTCTCTCAATATCTCTCTCAATTCGAAGATCCAGGATTTGAATTGATGTCGTTTCATTGCCTCCTCCTAAAGATTTAATTTAAATTGGAATTTGGTTATGGTTATATATATATATTATATTTATATACGATACGATGATTCCTGTTAAGTTATATACGATGATTCCTGTTAAGTTATATACGATGATTCCTGTTAAGTTATATACGATGATGGCTGAATGGTTAAAGCGCCCAACTCATAATTGGCAAATTCGTAGGTTCAATTCCTGCTGGATGCACGCCAATGTTCAATAAGTCTATTGGAATTGGCTCTGTATCAATGGAATCTCATCATC